CGGTTTGTGTAGCCATAAATCCTATTTAATCATTGGTTGAGATCTGTTGACTTTGTATACCATTCCGTTGTAGTTGTAAATAAACTATCTTATCGTAGATCCGTTGTGATCTTGAAATTATCTAAAAATGGAAACAGCAACCCTAGTCGCCATCTTCATATCTGGTTTACTTGTAAGCTTTACGGGGTACGCCTTATATACCGCTTTTGGGCAACCCTCTCAACAATTAAGAGATCCATTCGAAGAACACGGGGACTAGACTAGTTGAAGTAATGAGCCGCCCGATATGGGAGGCTCATTACTTCAGTTGATATAATGAAAAATCATTTCATTTTTTAGTCGGAACCTTAGGTGGTTCTCGAAAAAAGATAGCGAAAAAAATTATCCCTAAAGTCGAGACTAAAAGGAAGGTATAAACCAATGCTTCCATAGATTCGATCGTGGTTTACAATTATAGCTTTCACACCTATTCGTTTGAGTGAGGTCGTTTACCATATCATATAAAAAAGGGAAAGAATCAAAGAAAAGAAGGTGATTCAAGTCAATATTTCTCGAGTACCCTATTCAAATAAAAAAAAAAATAGAAGCGAAAGATACCAGAGCAATCTTGTATCAAACTGCTTGTCTCCTTGTAGTTGGGTCTCCAAGTTTTTGGAATGCTCCAAATTCCACTTGAGCATCCAAATCTGGATCAATACCAGCAAAAACATCTCTGAACAAGGTTCTAGCGCCATGCCAAATGTGTCCGAAAAAGAAGAGCAAAGCAAACGAAGCATGCCCAAAAGTGAACCAACCCCTTGGACTACTACGAAAAACACCATCGGATTTCAAAGTAGCCCGGTCTAATTCAAAAATTTCACCTAATTGTGCACGTCTAGCATATTTTTTTACAGTAGCAGGATCACTATAACTGACTCCATTGAGTTCGCCACCATAGAACTCAACAGTTACACCTACTTGTTCAACACTATACTTTGATTCTGCCCTTCGAAAAGGAACATCTGCCCTCACAATTCCGTCTCCATCTACCAAAACTACCGGGAATGTTTCAAAAAAAGTAGGCATACGACGTACAAAAAGCTCGCGCCCTTCTTTATCTCTAAAGACGGGGTGGCCTAACCATCCAACAGCTATTCCATCCCCACTGTCCATTGAACCCGCTCTGAATAATCCCCCTTTTGCCGGATTATTACCAATGTAATCATAAAAAGCTAATTTTTCGGGAATTTTAGACCAAGCTTCCGATAAACTCAGATTTTCGGCTAGTCCGACACCAACTCTTCGATATATTTCTTGCTGGAAGTATCCCTGATCCCACTGATAACGAGTGGGACCAAATAACTCGATTGGGGTAGTTGCTGAACCATACCACATAGTTCCAGCAACAACAAAAGCTGCAAAAAAAACAGCAGCGATACTACTAGAAAGTACAGTTTCAATATTGCCCATACGTAATCCTTTGTATAGACGTTGAGGCGGACGGACACTAAGATGGAATAGGCCCGCTAATATGCCCAGTGTACCCGCTGCAATATGATGAGAAGCGATTCCTCCCGGAATAAAAGGATCAAAACCTTCCGCGCCCCACGCTGGGCTTACAGATTGTACTTTTCCAGTTAGTCCATAAGGATCGGACACCCATATTCCAGGACCATATAAACCTGTTACATGAAATGCGCCAAAGCCAAAGCAAGCCACCCCTGAGAGAAATAAATGAATTCCAAAGATCTTGGGCAAATCCAAAGAGGGTTTTCCCGTACGTTCATCACAGAATATTTCTAGGTCCCAATACACCCAATGCCATATGGCCGCCAAAAAGCACAAGCCAGAAAACACAATATGTGCACCTGCTACGCCTTCATAACTCCAAATACCTGAATTCGTTACAGTTCCTCCTGAAATATTCCAACCACCCCACGAATTGGTTATTCCTAAACGAGTCATGAAGGGTAGAACGAACATACCTTGTCTCCACATTGGATCAAGAACGGGGTCAGAGGGATCAAAAACCGCTAATTCGTATAGAGCCATAGAACCGGCCCAACCAGAAACTAGAGCCGTATGCATTATATGGACAGAAAGCAATCGACCGGGATCATTCAATACGACAGTATGAACACGATACCAAGGCAAACCCATGGAAATACCCCTTTATCAAAGAAAAATAGACACTATGTAACTTTATCGCATTGGAATATACTATGTACTTTTGAGCGGATTCTGTATGAGAAAAGGTTACTATTTATTCTATTCCGTTTAAAATAACGGAAGAATTCTGTTCGTAAGAACAAAGAGAAGCAGATCTATTCTATACCCGATAAGTACCAATACGCAATGGGAGCATTGGTCCCATTTTGTGGGAACGAATGGATGGATACTTGTTTATTATTAGAACGATTGATCCCTTCATTAAAATTTGTATTTATTCATTCTCTCTTTCTCTAAAAACCTTCCCATTTATGTATAAACTAGTAGAATAAACAGAAAAAAATGATGAAGACAATAAACTCATTCTTACGTTTCCGTATTAAAGTGAAGTATAGTACTTAATTTTTTTCTTTAATTTAATGCCCATTGGTGTTCCAAAAGTACCTTTTCGGAGTCCTGGAGAGGAAGATGCAGTTTGGGTTGACGTATAGTGCGACTTGTCAGACATATTGGGTCATATGGGATTTACCCGTTTTCTCCCCCGATCGAGATATCCTCTGTTTCGCCCAAGAAATATTGTATTGATTGGTTCTTCAATCATTCGGAGCGTGAAGTGAAATTGGATCAATTTCTATTGAGGATCAATATTATCAATTAGAAGAATTTATGGTTGACTTGGACTAAAAAAATCAAATATCCAGGCTCCGTTCAGAAAATACCAAACAAATTGGTAATAGTAATATATGTACAATTACCGCTTGTAGCATAGACGATTCGTAATATTTAATTCAATTATAGGAGTGATCTCAAACTGACATGCCAACCAATATGATGAATACATCGAATAGTTTGGGAGAGGCATAAAACGAATTTTGAAAGTCGTAGCAAAAAGAAATGGTACTGAGATTATTTGTCCTATATGTGCAAATAGAATTCGGATAGATCTTTCCCCGGAGTAGAACATGAACCTAAAAGAATTGAAAGGACCCATTCAGGAACAAGAAAATGACATCGTGATTTGAATCTCGACGAAACAATACATCAATGAAAGGTTAATACAAAAAATGAAGTTCAGTAAATTCTTTTTTTTTTTTAGGGATATGGAAGGGAGCCAAAACTTATGTTTTTTTTTGAAAAATAGAAGAAAAACCCCTTTATTTTCATTAGAAAAACGGAAATCTGTTACAAAAAAAAGAGATAGGATTGGAATCGACACATTGATTCTTTTTTCACAATTTTTTTGAACCGTATGCATCCAAAGATGCGCGTACGGTTCAAAGGGGATACAATTTTGTCCTAATCAACCGACTTTATCGAGAAAGATTACTTTTTTTAGGCCAAGAAGTTGATAGTGAGATCTCAAATCAACTTGTTGGTCTCATGGTATATCTCAGTATAGAAGATGATACTAGGGATCTTTATTTGTTTATAAACTCTCCCGGCGGATGGGTAATACCAGGAATAGCCATTTATGATACTATGCAATTTGTTTCGCCCGATGTGCATACAATTTGCATGGGATTAGCCGCTTCAATGGGATCTTTCATTCTGGTCGGAGGAGAAATTACCAAACGTCTAGCATTCCCTCACGCTTGGCGCCAATGAGTTTTTATTTGAAAAAAAAAAGAAGAAGACTATGCCTTCGCCATATCGAATGTGAATAATATGAAAAATAGGTAATAATAGCATGGCACTTCGAGTTCGATATGAACAAACTAGTATTGTTTTTCCTAACATGAGATTTTGTATCGAGATAGTAGTATGAAACAAAGGTTATTCCGATTTGATCTTATGTGTCAGGAGTACATTTCAGCGTCACAAACCATTTTTCTTCCACACCAGAAGTCTCTTTATCTTTATGATAGTTACGTTACGAAAGAAAGAGTACGAAAATGAAAAAAAAAGAAACTTTGGGATTGCTAAATCACAGACGAGATAAATATAGAAAGCAACAGAACCATCATAGTATTTTTTGACTCCTACAATACGAAAGGAAGGGTGGTAAATGGATCATTCAACGATCTGGATCGGATGGATTCTATTTTTTTCTTCGATAGAATAGAAATTGAAGAGAAGGGAGGAAGAAATGCCATTGCAGAGCCGTATGCAATGCACAAAAGATGCCTGTACGGCTGTTCCATTCTATTTGTTTTTTTTTCTTCTTGTTTTTTTATCCCTTACTTTAGCCCAATCCTGCAAGATAGAAGAACCGTTCATGCATGATGTTATATCAATATTATCAGGGTCATGATTCACCAACCTGCTAGTTCTTTTTATGAGGCACAAGCGGGGGAATTTATCCTGGAAGCGGAAGAACTACTGAAACTTCGCGAAACCCTCACAAAGGTTTATGTACAAAGAACGGGCAACCCTTTATGGGTTATATCCGAAGACATGGAAAGGGATGTTTTTATGTCAGCAACAGAAGCCCAAGCTCATGGTATTGTTGATCTTGTAGCGGTCGAAAATGAAAATACTGGAGATTTCGTGTAAATACATGATTCCGTTTCAAATCAGAATTCGAATTTTTCGTGATTTGATATTGAATAGAAATAATTCATAATCATCAATCATCAGGTTAAGATCGATCTAAACCAACCTATTTTATTATATATATGTATGATATGCCGACAATTAAACAACTTATTAGAAACACAAGACAGCCAATAAGAAAAATCACGAAATCCCCCGCACTTCGAGGATGTCCTCAGCGTCGGGGAACATGTACTAGGGTGTATGTGCGACTCGTTTAGATCATGAGTTCGAACAAACGAAACCATTTTTCCAGTGCCAATCACCAATAGGATAGATAGAGTGGAAAAAGCCATTTTTACTATCTAAAAATGAGGATGAGGATCTATCATATACCTATATTTTTTGTGTATGAAATTTATGGTTTCCATTGGTGCAAATCCAATCACCTCAATTTGAGATGAAAAGCAATTCCCCATTGGTAGCAAATAGTTATCCATTAAGCGGAGGAAATAGTACTACAAGAAGCAAAAAGGTTATGCTCCCTTTCTTGAAAGAACGGACTAACAAGGTCAGCTACCTAGCCAACTTTCATAATTAAATGCCGTCACTGTATGGATAGCCTTTTTTGTGAAAAGATCTATTACTGTATAATTGATTGGTAGAGCCAAAGAGAGTGAACTATACAAGTTTACAATAACATTTGATTAAATGAAAGAAGAGGCTCCGGTGTATAGAGAGGACCTCACCGTTTATGAAATAACCATAGAAACGATGGAACCCACTATTTTTTGCTTTTATTTAATATCGTTAGAATTTCTTATTTCTAGGTATTTTACCTGGAAGGATTCAAAATAGTGGTTGGGAAGGTCATAGTAGCAAAAGCCATTGGAATTTATATTTTATATATCGGAATAATCCGTTTTGTTATTAATCAACCGGGGGATAAAAGGATGACTGAAAGAAGAGAAATCAATTAGTTATTCATTCATTAAAGTATAATTTGATTCAATGACCAGAGTTAGACGAGGATATATAGCTCGGAGACGTCGAACAAAAATTCGTTTATTTGCATCAACCTTTATAGGGGCGCATTCAAGACTTACTCGAACCATTACTCAACAGAAAATGAGAGCTTTGGTTTCCTCTCATCGAGATAGGGGCAGGCAAAAGAGGGACTTTCGTCGTTTGTGGATCGCTCGGATAAATGCAGCGGCTCGTGAGAAAGGGGTATTCTATAGTTATAGTAGATTAATACACAATCTGTACAAGAAGCAATTACTTCTTAATCGTAAAATACTTGCGCAAATAGCTATATCAAATAAAAATTGTCTTTACATGATTTCCAATAAAATTATGAAATAAAAGACATTCTAAAGTCATATATAGGAATGATTGAAACCGAATTGCATTCCCCGGAGAATGGACTCCGGGAAGATAGAATAAAAAAAATTCAGATAAGATAAGTAGTAGAAATGAACGAACATCTTTCAAAAAAAAAAAAAGATTTATTCTTTCCCTATTTGTTGTTTCTTATAACACAACAATCAAATCTGGATTTGAGGCTTTTCGAACAAAACATCAATCTGAGCTTGAATTCCGATTGAAGTTTTGAATCAATGGAAGAGTATATCTATTTGTTTCTGGTTCTAGGACCGGTAGTTCTAGGGATTGACTCGGCTCTCTCAAACTGTTTTTCATTATTAAGAAAAGGTAACAAAGATAAAATACGAGCTTGTTTTATAGCAATAGTAATTAATCGTTGTTGTTTCAAGGTCAATCTATTCACCCGTCTAGATAATATTTTTCCTTGTTCACTAATAAATCGACTAATTAAACTCATGTTTCTATAATCAATTCGATCCCCCGATTCAATTGGGGGAAAACGCCTACGAAAAGATCGCTTGGATTTACGAAAAGGTTGCTTGGATTTATCCATGGTTTATTCCTTATCTCTAAAATTCTATTTCTTTATTTTCTTTATTCATTTCAGATCCGACCGAAATAGGTTTTTTTGTATATTCTATATTTTTATTTGTATAATTTGTATATTATATATATATATATATGTTTATGTTAAGATATGTTAAGTTCTTCCTTTTCCTGCCCCCTTGAAAGATCAAACACACGTTCGATTTATTTCTTTATTTCCCCATGAATCCTATGCTTGTGACAATATCGACAAAATTTTCTCAAGTCTAATCGACTGGGTGTATTGTGCCGATTCTTTTGAGTAATATATCTAGAAATGCCTGGCGATTCCTTATTGACACCATTTTGGACACAACTGGTACATTCCAAAATAACTCTAACTCGGATATCTTTACCCTTAGCCATGAACCCCCTTTGTATTTTTGTTTGATCAACTTAACTCTTCTGTTTTCGACCCGAACCTAAGAAGACGAAAAGAACAAAAAAGAAAAAAAAAATCAATATCAATAGAAGTTACTAATTAGAAATTCCATTTCTAAATATTTTGTTGTAATTCTAATTAATATTAATAGAATATTATTATATATATAGTAATAATGTAAGTAATACAATTTTTTTCTAACTATCAATTATTCCTATCCTAATCCCAGTATTTCATTTAAGTATCTTTTTTTTATGCTATGATTTCGTGGAGCTTTTTTTTACCTTAGACTGAACCCCCCTTTCTATTTCTGTTCTCCAAAATGGGATCTTAGATCCACCGGATTTTTGCTGAGGTTCAATATACTTTTTCTTTCTCTTTCCTTCCTATCCTAAAGAACTGAAAAAAAGGGGGACTAAGTTTAAGTTTTAGTCACGTCACGTAGAATTGTATCTCAAATTTTCTTCATTTTTTTCGCATATTATATTTATTATATTAATAACTAATAATCTAGAAAAAAGGGAATG